GTTTCCGTAGCTTAACTAACGCCAAAGCACGGCCCTGAAGCCGCCAAGATGGATTAACCTCCCAGAAACACAAAGTCTTGGTCCTGAACCTCCCATTGTTTTAATCTAGCCTTACACATGCCAGTCTCCGCACCCCCGTGCCCAAGCCCACTGCCCACCTTCCACTGCGCCTGGAGCAGGTATCAGGCACGCCCATAGCAGCCCAAAACGCCCCGCTCTGCCACGCCCCCACGGGTCACAGCAGTGATTAACATTAAGCAATGAGCCTATAATCAAGCTCGACTTAGGCATAGCCACGCCACCAAGGACCGGCAAACCTCGTGCCAGCCGCCGCGGTTACACGAGGGGCCCTAAATAATGGATCACGGCGTAAAATGTGACTAGAATAAAGTTTTTCATCAGAGACTAAAACCATGGTGCAGAAGTAAAATTCTACCACCCCCAAGAAACCCCACCAAGCCTCCACGCCAAAAACACATTTGACCTCACGAAAATTAAGACACAAACTAGGATTAGATACCCTACTATGCTTAATCGTCACCACATGCAGTCACCACAAACCACTGCACGCCAGAGAAGTACAAGCGAAAAGCTAGAAACTCAAAGGACTTGGCGGTGTCCCATATCAACCTAGAGGAGCCTGTCCCATAATCGATACTCCACGTTAAACCCAACCTGCATTCGCCTGCCAGCCTATATACCGCCGTCGCCAGCCTGCCTAATGATAGTCACAACGCAGGCAAAAGAGGCCCTCCTCCTAATACGTCAGGTCAAGGTGTAGCTAATATACAGGTCACAGATGGGCTACATTTTCTTAATACAAGAAAACCACCGCATGCACCATGAAACACAGGCCGAAAGGCGGATTTAGCAGTAAGTCGGACAAGAAAGTCCAGCTGAAACTTGCTCTGGGACACGCACACACCGCCCGTCACCCTCCTCAACACACCAAACCACATACATAATATACCCAACCTTTAATAGATGAGGTAAGTCGTAACAAGGTAAGCCCACTGGAAAGTGGGCTTGGCAGACCCATTAAATAGCTTACACAAAAGCATCCAGCTTACAATTGGAAAACGTTCCAACACGAACTTTAATGAGCCCAACCCATAGCTTAACCCCCACCCCAAATACCCGCCCCCACCAAACAAACCATTTGCCACGCCCAGTATATGAGATAGAACTGCACCATTAAACGCTATAGAGACCTGCACCGCAAGGTAAACGTGAAATAATACAAAAAGCACAAAAAGCACAAAATAGCAGGACTACCACCCCGTACCTTTTGCATCATGGTTTAACAAGCATCAGGCAGATATGGAGCCCCCACACCTGCCACCCCGAAACCGGACGAGCTACCCCAGAGCAAACTTTAGGTTCAACCCGTCTCTGTGGCAAAAGAGTGGGAAGACTTTGGGGTAGAGGTGAAACGCCTACCGAGCCCGGAGATAGCTGGTTGCTCAATAAATGGGTCCAAGCCCAGCTCTAGCTAAACCCACCCCAAACCCAACTAGCCATGTTACACTAGAAGTCAGACAATTAGGGTACAACTTAATTGTAACTGGAGACAACCAATACCAGAGGGAAATAAACCCTATCACCACATGTAGGCCTCAAAGCAGCCACCAATAACTAATGCGTTAAAGCAACCATAACCTAATCCCACTAGCCAACCCAACCCCCTGCACCCTAACCGAGCCACCCCATCAACTTTAATGGGGGAGATACTGTTAAAACTAGTAATAAGAGAAAACTCTCGCCAATGCCCTCGTAAGTCAGCACAGATGTACTACTGACAATTAACAAACCCACACCCTCTGTTACCCCGACACAGGAGCATACCTTAGCGACAGGATCAAAATCATATAAGGAACTCGGCTAATGAGCCCCAACTGTTTACCAAAAACATAGCCCCTAGCACATACAAGTATTAGGGGTGTCGCCTGCCCAGTGAAACCAGCTTTTTAACGGCCGCGGTATCCTAACCGTGCAAAGGTAGCGTAATCACTCGTCCCCTAAATAGGGACCAGTATGAATGGCTAAATGAGGGCCCAACTGTCTCATATGACCCCCCAATGAAACTGATCTCTCAGTACAAAAGCTGAGATAACACCACAAGACGAGAAGACCCTGCGGAACTTTAACTAACATATCAACCCAACCCACTCAACAGCCCACCAAGGTTGACACACCTCTTGATCCATTGATAGAAGTTTAAGTTGGGGCGACTGCGGAGGAAAAAAAACCCTCCACGCACCAAATCCAAGGCCCACACGCCAAGGGAACACACTATAACAGACCCAGTAGTACTGATCAACGAACCAAGCTACCCCAGGGATAACAGCGCCATCCTCTTTCAGAGTCCCCATCGACAAGAGGGTTTACGACCTCGATGTTGGATCAGGGCCCCCCAGTAGTGCAGCCGCTACTAACGGTTCGTTTGTTCAACGATTAATGCCCTACGTGATCTGAGTTCAGACCGGAGTAATCCAGGTCGGTTTCTATCTGTGCCAAATCTTCCCCAGTACGAAAGGACCGAGAAGACAGCACCCATGCCAGCAGCACGTGCTGATTTAAGCACTGAATTAAGCTCAAGTGCCCACAAACCCACCCAGCCCCAAGATAAGGGGCTTATTAGGGTGGCAGAGCCAGGCTAATTGCGCGAGCCCTAAACACTCTACATCAGAGGTTCAAATCCTCTCCCTAATATATACAAGCCCTAGACCTACTATTAAATCCGCTCACACTACTAATCCCTGTCCTAATCGCAGTTGCATTCTTAACTTTACTAGAACGAAAGCTTTTAGGATATATACAATCCCGTAAAGGCCCTAACATCACAGGGCCATTCGGACTACTGCAACCCATCGCCGATGGCGTAAAACTCTTCATTAAAGAACCAATTCTACCAAAAACCTCCTCCCCAACCCTATTTTTACTTATACCCATCCTAGCACTAGCTGTAGCCCTAATCCTATGAACACCACTCACCATGCCTAACACACTACTACAGATCAATCTTTCACTTCTACTTATCCTTGCCCTATCAAGCCTTGCCGTGTACTCAATCCTGTGATCAGGTTGGGCCTCCAACTCAAAATACGCCCTACTAGGAGCTCTACGAGCCGTAGCACAAACAATCTCATATGAGGTAACCTTAGGCATCATCCTACTATCCTCAGTCATACTCGCCGGTGGATTCTGCTTACGCAACCTTCTAACAACACAAGAACCCACCTGACTTATTACCTGCCTGTGACCAATAGCTATAATATGGTACGTCTCCACCCTCGCAGAAACCAACCGCGCTCCGTTCGACCTGACCGAAGGCGAATCCGAACTGGTCTCCGGATTTAACGTAGAATACGCCGCAGGGCCTTTCGCCCTATTCTTCCTAGCCGAATATTCAAATATCTTACTAATAAACACCCTCACTTGCATTCTATTTTTAGCCCCCTCCCCTACAACCACCTTCACATTCAACCTAATGCTTAAAACCACTCTAATAACACTAGGCTTCCTATGAGCCCGCGCCTCATACCCCCGATTCCGCTATGACCAATTAATGCATCTCGTATGGAAAAACTTTTTACCACTCACCATAGCCCTCTGCCTATTCTACCTTAACACAACCCTAGCATTATCCGCCAGCCCCCCCATTAACACCTAACCTGCAGGAAGTGTGCCCGAAACACCCAAGGATTACTTTGATAGAGTACATTATAGGGGCTTAACTCCCCTCACTTCCCCTAGTGGCCCGGGACTCGAACCCGTACCGAAAATACCAAAAACTCACGTACTTCCAACCTTATACTAACCACTAAGTAAAGTCAGCTAACTCAAGCTCTCGGGCCCATACCCCGAAAATGTTGGTTCAAACCCTCCCTATACTAATAAACCCAGCTATCTGAACTATCCTAATCTCAAGCCTAGCAACAGGCACCATCATCACCATATCCAGCCACCACTGACTCCTAGCGTGACTAGGACTCGAACTCAACACCCTATCACTCCTGCCAATTATTGCCCGCCCACATCACCCCCGTGCCACCGAAGCCACAACCAAGTATTTCCTAATCCAGGCAACAGCCGCAGCACTAATCCTTTTTTCAGGCAGCACCAACGCATGACTCACTGGCCACTGAACCATTACCCAACTTACCCACCCCCTCCCCATAACAACAATAACGTTCGCCCTGACATTAAAACTAGGGCTCGCGCCCGCACATGCCTGATACCCAGAAGTACTACAAGGCTCAACCATAACAACAGCACTAATTATCTCCACCTGACAAAAACTAGCCCCCCTAAGCTTCATATACATAACCCTCCACCACCTACCCCACACCATAATCCTACTACTCGGCCTATTCTCAGCCCTACTAGGCGGCTGAGCAGGGTTAAACCAAACACAGATACGAAAAGTACTAGCTTTCTCCTCAATCGCCCACATAGGATGAGTTTTTACCTCATTGACACTCAGTCCGCAACTTACAACCCTTACCATCATCATATATATACTACTTACCCTAGCCGCCTTCCTTACCCTAAACATAACTTCAACAAAAACAATGACAGACCTGGGTACCACATGAACACACTCGCCCCCACTGCAAACCATACTCCTATTTAACCTGCTCTCCCTTGGAGGCCTACCGCCCCTCATAGGATTTACCCCTAAACTACTTATCCTAAAAGACCTCTCAGCAGTACACCTGTTATTTTTCAGCACCGGACTAATCATCGCAAGCCTGCCAAGCCTATACTTTTACACCCGCCTGGCTTACTTCACCACCCTCACCCTTCCCCCCCAGACACTCACCTCCACAACAACCTGACGCTTCAAAACCACAAACCCCTTAACCCTACCACCTACACTAATCATAACCACCCTCGCCCTTCCACTCACACCCTTACTCTACTCTACAACATAGAAACTTAGGTTAAACCCAACAAACCAGGAGCCTTCAAAGCCCCAAATAAGGAAAACCACCCCTTAGTTTCTGAAGGCCTGCAAATTACTCACTCACATCTTCTGACTGCAAATCAGCTGCTTTAATTTAAGCTAAGGCCTCCCTAGACTGACGGGCCTCGATCCCGCAACACTTTAGTTAACAACTAAACACCTTAGCCAGAGGGCTTCAGCCTAGGCTTCTCCCGTGAGGGGGAGACGGGAGAAGCCCCGGGGCCTCCTAAAGGGCCTGGGCCAAGTTTGCAGCTTGGTCATCGCGTTCCGGGGCCATGGTAGTTACGGGACTCGAACCCGCGTACACGAGCTTACAACTCGCTGCCTAAACTCTCGGCCAACCTACCTGTGTACATCTCTCGTTGGCTGTTTTCTACTAATCATAAAGATATCGGCACCCTTTATTTACTATTTGGTGCCTGAGCGGGCATACTTGGTACAGCCCTGAGCCTACTTATCCGGGCGGAGCTAAGTCAGCCAGGAGCACTGCTTGGAGATGATCAGATCTACAATGTTGTGGTAACCGCCCATGCGTTTGTCATAATCTTTTTCATAGTTATACCGATCATGATTGGGGGCTTTGGGAACTGGTTAATTCCACTAATAATTGGTGCCCCGGATATAGCATTCCCGCGCATGAACAACATAAGCTTCTGGCTTCTACCTCCCTCCCTGCTCCTTCTGCTCGCCTCGTCTGGCCTCGAGGCCGGCGCGGGTACCGGCTGGACCGTGTACCCGCCCCTGGCGGGCAATTTAGCCCACGCCGGAGCATCAGTTGACCTGGTCATTTTCTCCTTACACTTGGCCGGTGTATCCTCCATCCTAGGGGCAATCAACTTCATCACCACCTGCCTAAACATGAAATCCCCAGCCCTCACCCAATACCAAACACCATTATTTGTCTGGTCTGTATTAATCACGGCCGTACTCCTGCTTTTGGCGCTCCCCGTACTAGCCGCTGGAATCACCATGTTATTAACAGATCGTAACCTTAATACAACCTTTTTTGACCCCGCAGGGGGCGGTGACCCTGTGCTATATCAACACCTATTTTGGTTCTTTGGTCACCCTGAAGTCTATATCCTAATTCTTCCTGGCTTCGGCATGGTATCACACATCATCACCTATTACGCCGGAAAAAAAGAACCTTTTGGGTATATGGGCATAGTCTGAGCTATAATATCCATCGGCTTCCTCGGTTTTATCGTATGGGCCCACCACATATTTACAGTGGGCATAGATGTGGACACACGTGCCTACTTCACATCTGCCACCATAATTATTGCCATCCCCACCGGAGTAAAAGTTTTCAGCTGATTAGCCACACTGCACGGAGGACAAATCAAATGAGACGCCCCACTACTCTGAGCCATGGGTTTTATTTTCCTATTCACTGTGGGGGGTCTAACAGGCGTTGTACTAGCCAACTCCTCCTTAGATATTGTCCTGCACGACACCTACTATGTTGTAGCCCACTTCCACTATGTCTTATCCATAGGCGCGGTCTTTGCCATTATGGGGGGCTTCGCCCACTGATTCCCACTATTCACAGGCTTCACCTTACACCCAACCTGGACTAAAATTCACTTTGGACTGATATTCGTAGGCGTGAACATCACATTTTTCCCACAACACTTCTTAGGCCTGGCAGGAATACCTCGACGATACTCTGACTACCCCGACGCCTATGCCCTTTGAAACACAGTATCCTCAATTGGCTCCATAATTTCTATAGTCGGCGCAGCAGTTCTTGTATACATTATCTGAGAGGCATTGAGCGCGAAACGCACCCCAACACCGTCAACCCTATTGACATACAACCCAGAGTGGTTATTTGGTTGTCCACCACCCTACCACACCCACGAAGAGCCTGTATCTATCCAAACAGTAAGAGACGAAGGACTCGAACCCCCCCTTGTTGGTTTCAAGCCAACTGCATTGCCACTGTGCTAATCTCTCAAGACCCTAGTAAAACATTATATAGCCCCGTCAGAGCTAAGTTATAGGTCACCCCTATGGGTCTTGATGGCCCACGCAGCCCAACTAGGTTTCCAAGACGCCGCCTCACCTATTATAGAAGAACTGCTACACCTCCATGACCACGCAATAATAGTGGTCTTCCTAATTAGCGCCTTCGTCCTATACATCATTACACTAATAATCTCCACACCGCTAACACACACAGGCGCAATAGACGCTCAGGCAGTAGAAACTGTCTGAACAATCCTCCCAGCAATCATCCTAGTACTAATCGCACTTCCATCATTACGAATCCTGTACCTCATAGATGAGGTAAGCTCACCCCACCTGACCGTTAAGGCGGTAGGACATCAATGGTACTGAAGTTATGAATATACCGACTACCATGACCTAACCTTCGACTCGTACATAATTCAAACCCTCGACCTGCCACACGGCTCCCCACGACTCCTAGAAGTCGATCATCATATAGTAGTACCAGCAGATTCACCAGCCCGAATATTAATTACAGCAGACGACGTGCTACACTCATGAGCTGTACCAGCCCTGGGAGTAAAAACAGACGCCATCCCAGGCCGCCTTAATCAAACAACCTTTACTACATCACGTCCTGGGCTATTTTATGGCCAATGTTCAGAAATCTGCGGCTCAAATCATAGCTTTATACCAATTGTAGTAGAGTCAACTACCCTTAAATCATTTGAAGACTGATCAGCCTCCATGTCTTAAACTCTGAGTAGCTATTTTACCCAGCGCCAGCCTTTTAAGCTGGAGAAGGGGTCAGTGCCCCCTCAGAGAGTGCCCCAACTCAACCCAGCACCCTGATTTACCACAATAGTAACCCTATGAATCACCCTATTGCTCCTTCTCCTGCCCAAAATACTAATAACCCACCACACCCTAGCCCCTCTTAAAACTAAACAAGCCAATAAATTAACAACTTGAATCTGACCATGACAATAAACCTATTTGACCAATTTTCAACCCCATGCATTTTTGCCATCCCCCTTAGCACGCTAGCCACCTTATTACCCACACTACTACTCACCCCATCCAACCGACTAATCACAAACCGCTATGTAGCCCTACAACTTTGAGCCCTAACCAAGTTTACTAAACACCTTTTAAGCCCCCTTACCCAATCTGGACGCACCTGAGCTGCCCTCTTACTAACAGTTATATTCTTTCTCACATTAACCAACCTGTTAGGCCTGTTACCATACACCTTTACTCCTACTACACAGCTATCGCTCAACATAAGCCTCGCAGTCCCACTATGACTCGCCACCGTACTTATTGGACTACGATGCCAAACAACAACCTCACTAGCCCATATACTACCAACAGGCACCCCAACCCTGTTAGTGCCAGCCCTTATCATCATCGAAACAATCAGCCTAATAATCCGCCCCTTGGCGCTAGGAGTACGCCTCACCGCAAATCTCACAGCCGGCCACCTACTGATATCCCTCATCTCCATGGCAACCATCTCACTCTCCCACTCACTGCCAACTATCTCCTCACTAACCTTAGTCCTCTTACTTTTGCTTACCGCTCTAGAAATTGCAGTAGCCATAATTCAAGCCTACGTATTCGTACTACTCCTTAGCCTCTATTTACAAGAAAACACCTAATGACCCACCAAGCCCACCCATACCATATAGTTGATCCAAGCCCTTGGCCCCTAACTGGGGCAATCGCCGCACTCCTAATAACCTCAGGCCTGGCCCTATGGTTTCACTTCAACTCAACAAAACTCCTCCTGCTAGGCACAATTACCATACTCCTTACAGCAATCCAGTGATGACGCGACATCGTACGCGAAGCCACATTTCAAGGACATCACACCAAACCTGTTCAACAGGGCCTGCGATATGGCATAATTCTGTTCATCACCTCCGAAGTATTCTTTTTCTTAGGTTTCTTCTGGGCCTTCTATCACTCGAGCCTCGCACCCACCCCTGAATTAGGCGGCCAATGACCCCCCGCAGGAATCTCCCCACTCAACCCATTCGAAGTACCCCTTCTTAACACTGCAGTATTACTAGCATCAGGCGTTACAGTGACATGGGCCCATCATGCCATCATAATTGGAAACTATAAAGAAGCAGTACAGGGGTTGACCCTCACAGTTCTTCTGGGGCTGTACTTCACCCTGCTGCAAGCCATAGAATACGTTGAAGCCCCATTCACTATCGCAGATGCTACATATGGTGCCACATTCTTCGTAGCTACAGGATTTCACGGCCTGCATGTTATCATTGGCACAACATTCCTCCTAGTGTGCCTCCTCCGACAACTAAATCACCATTTCACCACACAACACCACTTTGGCTTTGAGGCAGCGGCATGGTATTGACACTTTGTAGACGTGGTCTGATTATTCCTTTTCATCTCCATCTACTGATGAGGATCCTACCCCCTTAGTATAATATGTACAAACGATTTCCAATCATTAAGTCTCACAAACCAGGGTGAGAGGGGGTAATAAAACTTCTGTCCTCAAGCACAATCATAGTAACCATCGCCATCGCCCTTATACTCTTAAGCTTTTACCTCCCCTCAATACACCCAGACATAGAAAAACTATCCCCATATGAGTGCGGATTTGACCCAACAGGCACAGCACGTCTTCCATTCTCACTACGATTTTTCCTTGTGGCTATTCTGTTCCTCCTTTTTGACCTAGAAATTGCCCTACTTCTCCCAACACCCTGAGCAATCAACTCCCCTCAGCCCTCATTCACCATAATCTGGGCAACAAGCATTCTAATACTTCTCACCTTAGGCCTCATTTACGAATGGGCACGAGGGGGCCTTGACTGAGCAGAATACAGTGACTAGTCTAATAAAGACAGCTAGCTTCGGCCTAGCAAATCCCAGATCAACTTTGGGGTCACTTTAAAATGACCATGTACTTTGCCCCAGCAACCGCATTTACCCTAGCCCTTTCAGGGCTGGCAATGCACCGCAAACATCTTGTGTCTGCCCTTCTATGTCTTGAAGGGGCCATACTAGCCTTATTCATATCCTTAACCTGCATCTCGGAAACCCTCTCCACAACCACCATAATCAACCACCCTATCATCCTTCTATCCATAGCTGCGTGCGAGGCGGGAGCCGGATTAGCCCTCCTAGTGGCATCCACCCGAACACATGCATCCGATCTGCTAAAAACTTTAAACGTACTAAAATGCTAAAACTTCTTTTTGCAATAACCATGTTAATCCCAACGGCCCTCCTAAGCCCAGCCAAATATTTATACACCACTATTACCCTATACTCAACCACCCTAACACTACTAACATGTAAGTGACTCTACCAACCCCTAACCTTAAAAATAATAGCAGTAAACACATGAATATTTACCGACCAAATTTCCGCCCCCCTCATTATCCTCTCATCATGACTACTGCCCCTAATAATTATTGCCAGTCAACACCACATAGCACTAGACACACTAACCCGCAAACGAATATTTATTACCACCTGCGTAGTCCTACAACTCACCCTACTCCTCGCCTTCGCAGCATCCAACCTAATTCTGTTCTATATCGCATTCGAAACCACCTTGCTTCCTACATTAATTCTTATTACACGTTGAGGCAATCAAGCCGAACGCCTAATCGCGGGAAACTACTTTCTCTTCTACACCCTTGCAGGCTCACTCCCACTGCTAATTGCAATACTAACGCTCTACACCCACACTACGCACATACTACTAATCCCTATATCACTACTACTACAACCATATCAACCAAGCAGTCTTATATGGCTTGCCTGTTTAATTGCCTTTTTTGTCAAAATACCTCTATACAGCCTACACCTGTGACTACCTAAAGCCCATGTAGAAGCCCCTATCGCAGGTTCCATAATCTTAGCAGCCATCCTATTAAAACTCGGAGGTTACGGGATTATCCGCCTCACACCAATATTCACCAACACCCCACAAAACCTCCACGTACCCTTCATTATCCTAGCACTCTGAGGCATGATTATAACTAGCCTTATTTGCTTCCGCCAACCCGATCTAAAATCTATTATTGCCTACTCATCAGTAAGCCACATAGGTCTAGTTATCACAGGCGCGTTACTCCAAACACCATGAAGTATTGCAGGATCAATAACACTCATAATTGCCCACGGACTCACCTCATCCATACTATTTTGCCTGGCCAACACGAGCTACGAACGCACGCACACACGCACTCTAAACCTTACTCGGGGCCTCCACCTTATACTACCCATAATAACCCTATGATGACTGATTGCAAGCTTAACCAATATAGCGCTGCCGCCCACAATCAACCTCCTTGGGGAATTACTTGTGATCGTCTCAACCTTCAACTGAACCTCTACCACCATTATCTTAACCGGCACAACCACGCTCCTCACAGCAACTTATACTCTCTACCTCTTCTCAACAACACAATTCACCAACCCACACACACACACCCACTTAGCCCCTTCACACACGCGCGAACACCTATTAATAGCCATGCATGCTATCCCCTTAATCCTACTAATTACACACCCTCAACTGCTCTACTAATTCAGGCGAACATAGTTTAACCAAAACATTAAGTTGTGGACTTAACATTGAAGACTCACCCCCCTCTGTTTGCCAAGGAAGAATCACCACAGGATTGCTAATCCTGCCACCCGAACTTAACCCCTCGGCTCCCTTGAACTTTCAAAGGATAACAGCCATCCACTAATCTTAGGCATTAGCCACCCTTGGTGCAACCCCAAGTGAAAGTTAATGGCCACCATACTATTTCACTCATCGATAGCAGCCACCTTGCTAGTACTTATTCGACCTATTCTACTCCCGGGTACAACCACGCCCATAATTGTTTCGACAATAAAACTAGCAACCATAATGAGCCTAATTCCAACTTTAATCTTCACGAACTCTGGCGTACAGTCCATCTCCAGCAACCTTACCTGAGCCACAATAACATTCAACCTCAACCTAAGCTTCATATTTGACCTCTTCACCACCCTGTTCCTCACAGTTGCCTTATTCATTACCTGGGCCATCCTACAATTTGCAACCTGATATATACATACCGACCCGAAGCAATTAAAATTCTCAAAATTTCTCTTGCTATTCCTAGTCGCCATACTCACCTTAATCTCAGCCAACAATATACTACAACTACTCCTAGGCTGAGAAGGGGTAGGGATTATGTCCTTCCTATTAATCGGATGATGGCACGGCCGAAATAACGCCTCATCATCAGCCCTACAAGCAATCATCTACAATCGCACAGGAGACATCGGCCTAATCCTGGCCATAGCCTGAACAGCTATAAACCTTAACACTTGGGAGATACACCAGATATACTCACACCAAACACTCCCAATACTACCCCTATTGGGCCTAATCCTAGCAGCAATAGGTAAATCAGCCCAATTCGGCCTACACCCTTGATTACCGGCAGCCATAGAGGGCCCCACTCCAGTTTCAGCACTACTACACTCGAGCACTATGGTCGTCGCAGGTGTATTTCTCCTTATTCGCTTCCACCACCTACTACAATCAAATACACTTGCACTAACCACCTGCCTCTGCCTAGGGGCAACCACCACAGTATTCGCCGCCCTGTGCGCACTCACACAAAACGATATAAAAAAAATCATCGCCTACTCCACCTCCAGCCAATTGGGATTAATAATACTAACAATCGGACTAAACCAGCCAGAATTGGCATTTATACACATCACCACACATGCATTTTTTAAAGCAATGTTGTTTCTCTGCTCCGGCGCAATCATCCACAATCTAAACGACGAACAAGACATTCGCAAGATAGGAGGCATCCAAAAAACGTTACCAATTACCTCTGCCTGTATAACCCTAGGCCTCCTGGCACTCACAGGTACTCCCTTCCTTGCAGCATTTTACACAAAAGATGCTATCATCGAGTCAGTAAACACATCAGCTCTAAACGCCTGAGCCCTCGCTACCACCCTGATCGCCACAGCCCTTACAGCCGCCTACAGCATACGGTTAGTTTTTTATACACTACTAAACTACCCAAACTACCCAAGTTCCACTCAACCCACAGAGTCAGACCCAAACCAAACACACCCCATTATACGCCTCGCACTAGGCAGCACCGTTTTCGGCCTGATTATCACATCCGTAGTCATCCCATTAAGCCCCCCAACCATAACTATAACACCAATGACTAAACTCCTAGCCCTGCTTACCACACTACTAGGCCTACTAGTAGCATTGGACCTCACCACCCACCCAACTATACAACCAACTGCCCCATCTACCTTCACCACACAGCTTGCATTCTTTAACACCCTTCACCACCGAGCCCTACCCACAAAAACCCTAAAAACCGCCCAACTATCCTTAGAACTGGCCGACACGGCCTGATATGAAATCATCCTCCCCCTCGCTGCAAAACAGACAAGCACTCGCATGACAACCATAATTACCCACTATCAAAAAGGCCTCATCAAAACCTACCTAACCACTTCTCTACTTCTCCTCTTCTCAATACTAGTCCTATCCAACCTCTACGGCACACGTAGGCTACCAAACCCAACCCCCCGCACCAACTCAAAAACAACGAACAACGCCAGCAACAGACTATACCCGCACAACAGCAATATCCCGCCACCCACTGAGTACAACAACATAACCCCCCCAACATCGCCACGAAGACCAGACAAACCAGCAAAATCCATGCCTATTACCCCCCCTCCAACATACCCAACTTCCATAATCTCCCACCCAACTACCACCAACACACAATAACCTAACGCATATACCAAAACAGAGTAGTCTACCCAAGTCTCAGGATACGCCTCGGCCGCCAACGCCACTGAATAAGCAAAAACGACCAACATACCCCCCAAATAAATTAAAAACAACACTACACCAATAAACGAGGCCCCTAAACCAACCATAAAACCACAACCCCCCGCCGCAGCCACCACCAAACCCAACGCCCCATACATAGGGGCTGGATTTGCCGCAACACCCACCACCCCCACCACAACACAAACCGACAACAAAAAAATAAAATATGTCATGATCATTCCTATCTGGGTACATTTTATGCTACCAGAACCTTTGATTCGAAAAACCAACGTTGTTACTCAACTACAGGAACCAATGACCCCACTACGCAAAACTCACCCCATCATAAAAATCGTTAACAACTCGCTAATTGACCTCCCCACACCAGCGAACATTTCCGCATGATGAAACTTTGGCTCCCTCCTAGGACTATGTCTCATCATCCAACTTACCACGGGCCTGTTTCTAGCAATGCACTACTCAGCAGACACCATACTTGCCTTCAACTCAATCGCACATATCATGCGCGATGTCAATCACGGCTGATTTATCCGAAACATACACGCCAACGGAGCATCCATATTCTTTATTTGCATCTACCTTCACATTGGCCGAGGTCTATACTATGGTTCATACCTCTTCAAAGAGGTGTGAAACATCGGCATTCTACTTTTAATCCTGGTAATAGCCACTGCTTTCGTAGGTTATGTACTACCTTGGGGCCAAATATCCTTCTGAGGCGCTACCGTAATCACTAACCTTCTATCAGCCATCCCGTACGCAGGCCAAACACTTGTTCAATGAATCTGAGGTGGATTTTCCGTCGACAATGCTACCCTAACACGATTCTTCACATTTCACTTCCTATTACCGTTTATCATCCTGGCAGCCACAATACTCCACCTTCTATTCCTACATACTACCGGGTCCAACAACCCCACAGGAATAAACTCTAATACAGACAAAATCCCATTCCACCCCTACTTCTCCTACAAAGACCTCTTAGGAGCCACAATAATAATAATGGCCCTCCTATACCTAACCACACTCGACCCCTACCTTCTGGGAGAACCAGAAAACTTCATCCCAGCAAACCCCTTAGTCACACCTCCCCACATCAAACCAGAATGATACTTCCTCTTCGCCTACGCTATCCTACGTTCCATCCCAAACAAACTAGGGGGTGTCCTAGCACTGCTCTTTTCAATCCTGATCCTAGCACTATTCCCACTCATACACACCTCAAACCAACGCACCTGCATATTCCGGCCACTCACCCAGTCAGCCCTATGATCACTACTCGCCACTATTCTCATTCTCACATGAATCGGGGGCCAGCCAGTAGAACCGCCATTCATCCTAATTGGTCAAATTGCCTCCATTGCCTACTTCACCCTGGTCCTCATCCTCCTACCAGTCGTTAGCTGGGCCGAAAACGCCCTAGTACACAAATAGTTTCAGGTAGCTTAAACACCAAAGCCTTGGTCTTGTAAACCAACCATGGACGACACCCGTCCCCGAAACATCAAAAAAAGAGCCCACGCTCCATCACTAGTCCCCAAAACTAGTATTTTGATATTAAACTATTTTTTGTTATATAGTACATTATATTAATGATATAGGGTATACTATGTATAATCAGACATTAATATACTAGCCCCATGACTATTATATAGTACATTATATTAATGATATAGGGTATACTATGTATAATCAGACATTAATATACTAGCCCCATGACTATTATATAGTACATTATATTAATGATATAGGGTATACTATGTATAATCAGACATTAATATACTAGCCCCATGACTATTATATAGTACATTATATTAATGATATAGGGTATACTATGTATAATCAGACATTAATATACTAGCCCCATGACTATTATATAGTACATTATATTAATGATATAGGGTATACTATGTATAATCAGACATTAATATACTAGCCCCATGACTATTATATAGTACATTATATTAATGATATAGGGTATACTATGTATAATCAGACATTAATATACTAGCCCCATGACTATTATATAGTACATTATATTAATGATATAGGGTATACTATGTATAATCAGGCATTAATATACTAGCCCCATGACTATTATATAGTACATTATATTAATGATATAGGGTATACTATGTATAATCAGGCATTAATATACTAGCCCCATGACTATTATATAGTACATTATATTAATGATATAGGGTATACTATGTATAATCAGGCATTAATATACTAGCCCCATGACTATTATATAGTACATTATATTAATGATATAGGACATGTAGATGATTTATTGTACATATAATGGACCACAACATGACTATTATCTCCGCAGGACCGATGCGTTCTATCCGGTATCGGATTAGAACGGATATCCATGTGAAAGGACACTACAAGATCAGATTACAGTAAGTTTTCTACCATACGGATAATCATCACCAAACGATATGCCAGGTCAGCTGGACGCATCAATTGCATTAAGCAAGGAACGAAAATCCATGATTAATGACATAAAACCTATGACTATTCAATTAAAATGAATTAAGCAACAGTTCTCTATTAATCCAAAGCCATTGTAAACTAGGATTGAAAATCCATCAAGCATGGATTAATACTGGGTATCACTCAACATCCTCCGTGAAATCAGCAACGCCTCAGTCGGCTCCGTCTCTGCGCCTCCGCTTCGACTTTCGGCCGTGCAGAGTCAACGCACCCTTACCAGCGTTTCTCCCAGCTTCCCGAACATCCCGCCTAGAGTGGCAGTTCAACGTTTTCACCAGACCTCTGGTATGAGAGGTCATGGACGGGTTACAGCCCCGCTAAGGCACTTTCTCTCTTTTTCCAAGACCTGTAGTTGCACCCTACTCAGCCCATCCAAGTCCGTGACTCCTAGATCGTCTTTCACGCATGGACACAGGTTCTTTTTCTTTTTTCTCTCTCAGTGGATCTCAACACCTACCCGTCACCGGCGGGGCGGATATCCGGGTGGACGCCAACGCGTGATAGCAACCTGTACACCTAGAGCACCAGCGGGGGCGAACATAGGTAACTAGCTCGAGTTAACAGACCAATATAGAGGATTATAATTCCATGCTTGAAGGACATAGATTATCATGATAAGCTTGTATTCGTCTACCCCACTCACACACGCGCGCACACATCACACACACGCTTGTATTCGTCTACCACGCACACATCACACACACGCTTGTATTCGTCTACCACGCACACATCACACGCACACACATCGCATGGGCACGCGTTTTTGCGGCAAACCCCCCTTACCCCCCACCACACTGCTTTGACTGTAATCAAATTACTTCCCGCCAAACCCCAAAAACGGGATTCAACTACAGTCAAAGCAGCGTGGCATGTGGCCGTTGACGCCACATTACATCCTTAAATTTTAATTCCTCAGCTATGTATGGACCTCCCACCGGTTTTTTTTCATATTACATCCTTAAATTTTAATTCCTCAGCTATGTATGGACCTCCCACCGGTTTTTTTTCATATTACATCCTTAAATTTTAATTCCTCAGCTATGTATGGACCTCCCACCGGTTTTTTTTCATATTACATCCTTAAATTTTAATTCCTCAGCTATGTATGGACCTCCCACCGGTTTTTTTTCATATTACATCCTTAAATTTTAATTCCTCAGCTATGTATGGACCTCCCACCGGTTTTTTTTCATATTACATCCTTAAATTTTAATTCCTCAGCTATGTATGGACCTCCCACCGGTTTTTTTTCATATTACATCCTTAAATTTTAATTCCTCAGCTATGTATGGACCTCCCACCGGTTTTTTTTCATATTACATCCTTAAATTTTAATTCCTCAGCTATGTATGGACCTCCCACCG